CGAGAAGCCTCATAAAGTGCTTCCTTAGGAGTTAAACTTCCATTTGTCCATATTTCTAGAAAAAGTATCTCTTGTTTTTCATTCCCATTTCCATAAGAATGAATACTATGATTCGCATTTCGAACAGGCATGAATACAGCATCTATAGGGTAACTTCCATCTTGAGAGTCATTTATGGGTTCCATACGATATCCGCGATCTCTCTTGATTTGTAATCCAATACACAAATCAATTGGTTCCGTCAGGTTAGCTATATGTTGTGTCGTGTCAACTATTTCTACGGAAGGTGGTGAGATGATATCTTGAGCGGTTACGTATCTAGGACCCCTTACGCAAATCGACGCGTCTCTAACTCCATAGAGATTACTTCTCAATACAATTTCTTTCAAATTTTGTAAGATTTCATGTACTGATTCCTCAATACCTACTATCGTAGAATATTCATGTGGCACCTTCTTAGATTTTGCACGTGTGATACATGTTCCTTCTATTTCTCCAAGTAAGGCCCTTCGCATGGCAATACCGATGGTATCAGCTTGACCTTTCATAAGTGGTGACAAAATGAAACGACCATAATAAAGACGCTTACTGTCTACTCTTGATTCAACACACTTCCACTGTAGTGTTCGAGTGGATCCTGCTACTTCCTCTCGAACCATACTATACTAGTATTATTATTTGATCATTTATTTCTCTTGAAATCGGTTTAATTCTTATTTCTACACACGTCTTTTTTTAGGAGGTCGACATCCATTATGTGGCATAGGTGTTACATCACGTACGAAGCTTAATAATATACCACTTCTACGAATGGCTCGTAATGCTGCATCTCTTCCGAGACCAGGACCCTTTATCATAACTTCTGCTCGTTGCATACCCTGATCAACCACTGTACGAATAGCATTTACCGCTGTGGCTTGAGCAGCATAAGGTGTTCCTCTTCTTGTGCCTTTGAATCCAGAAGTACCGGCGGAGGCCCAAGAAACTACCCGACCTCGTACATCTGTAACAGTTATAATGGTATTGTTGAAACTCGCTTGAACATGAATAACGCCTTTTGGTATTCTACGTCCATTCTTACGTGAACCAATACGCCCATTCCTACGTGAACCAATTCTTGGTATAGCTTTTGTCATATTTTATCATCTCATATTTATGAGTCAGAAATATACAAAAAGAAAAGATACGGAGATATCCATTTCATGTTAAAACAGATCCTTTACCTTATTTTTACATATTTTATTTTTAAATTTTGGAAAGTAAAGTTCTTTTTTAGAAGAATTACCCTTGTCTCTGTTTATGTTTCGGATTGGAACAAATCACTATAATTCGTCCACGCCTGCGAATCAGTCGACATTTTTCACAAATTTTACGAACGGAAGCCCTTATTTTCATATTTTTTATTCCTTACCTTAATTCTGAATCCACTTCTTGGAGGAGAATAAGTCTCTTGAATTTTTTTTGAACTTCGAATTGTATACCCATGGTTAAAAAAATAACCTAATCGTTCGAATCTTTGTTGCGAAGTCGATAAATTATGCGTCCCCTGGTTGAATCATAACGACTTACTTCAATTTTTACTCTATCTCCCGGTAGTATCCGTATAAAACTGCGGCGGATCCTCCCTGAAACATATCCTAGAATTAGATCTTCATTATCTAAACGGACCCGGAACATACCGTTGGGAAGTGATTCAGTAATTAAACCCTCATGAATCAATTTTTGTTCTTTCATTCCAGGTAACCTCCTTGAAGTATCAACTAATGGAGGAAGAGTTATATAACTCACTTTTCCTCTCTATTTTACAAATAGGAAGTTAGAGATCAAATTCGGATAGCAGAGGTGGAAGATTACCATATATAACACAAAATTTCTCCTCCAATTCTTTCTAGTCGAGCTTCTCGATCTGTTATTATACCTCGAGAAGTAGAAAGAATTACAATTCCCATTCCACCTAAAATCTTAGGAATTCGTTGATAGTTGGAATAAATTCGTAAGCCGGGCCGGCTGATACGCTTTAAAATGGTTCTAGTTTTATATATTCCTTTTCTGGTTTTTCTATGTCGCAGAGTTGAAACCAAGAAATATTTGTTACTCTCCTGATGTTTCCGAACGTTTTCAATAAAACCTTCTCGTAGAAGTATTTTAACAATGTTTTCGGTGATATTTGTAGATGCTATTCGAACCCTTCCTTTTTTATCCGTGTCAGCATTTCTTATAGAAGTTATTAGATCGGCAATAGTGTCCCTACCCATGACGAACTAGAATTATAGGTTCCTCCTAATTTTGATATAATCAACATGTTTCCTTTTTTTTCTTTTTTTTTATTATAAAGTATATACGTGAGACACAATCTACTAATTTGATCTATTTCAGATACCCTACTATATCATAGTCTCATCTACTACTATTTATAATACTTCGGGAGCTAATGAAACTATTTTAGTAAAATTTAACTGTCTCAATTCTCGAGCGATCGCACCAAAAACTCGAGTTCCTTTTGGATTTCCTTCTTGATCAATGACAACTGCAGCATTGTCGTCATATCGTATTATCATACCGTTTTCACGTTTGAGTTCTTTACATGTACGTACAATTACAGCTCTAATTACTTCTGATCTTTCTAGAGGCATATTGGGAACTGCTTCTTTGATTACAGCAACAATAACATCACCAATATGAGCATATCGGTGATTACCAGCTCCTATGATTCGAATACACATCAATTTTCGAGCTCCGCTGTTATCCGCTACATTCAAAAGGGTCTGAGGTTGAATCATATCATTTTTATTTCAATCTGTTATTTCAATGCAAAAGTATGAAAGAAAAAAAAAGAAATATTGTCCGTCCAGAAATAAATAAACCTGCGGTTGTTTTTTCATCCCCAATACCCCTTTTTGTTTAGTTCTACATCTCTATCCTGAAATAAGAAATTGAGTTCGTATAGGCATTTTGCGCGCAGCTATTGAGATAGCTGCTCTAGCTACAGTTTCTGATACTCCACCCATTTCATAAAGTATTCGACCCCGTTTAACAACGGATACCCAATATTCAGGGGATCCCTTCCCCGAACCCATACGTGTTTCCGCGGGTCTTACTGTAACAGGTTTGTCGGGAAATATACGTACCCATATTTTTCCACCACGACGCACATATCGTGTCATTGCTCTTCGCCCTGCTTCTATTTGTCTAGCTGTAATCCAAGCAGGTTCAAGTGCCTGAAGAGCGTATCTGCCGAAACAAATATGATTGCCTCGACAAGATATTCCTTTCATTCTTCCTCTATGCTGTTTACGAAATCTGGTTCTTTTGGGGTTATAGTCGATGGTTGTTTCTTAATTCCATCTCTACTGCAGAACCGGACATGAGAGTTTCTTCTCATCCAGCTCCTCGCGAATGAAAGGATTAAAATTCAATAATATTATAGATACACATTAATAGATACACATTAATAGGTACACATTAATAGATAATACACCAAGTAATGGCTTTTATTGATATTTAATTTCTTACATAAGAAGGAAGATGTAGATACAAGATATACAATACAGCTAGACGTGTGTGTACATTTATGTATCTTTATAGATAATGTAATGTTTCTCTTTTTTATTTTTATAACATAACGAATCCTTTCCTTATTTTTTTTTACCTCTATCAAATTACGACAAAAGATTGTAATCCAATAAATAGAGGTTTCGCGGGCGAATATTTACTCTTTCCTGTTTCATTCGAAGGTTCAATTCATAACTTCTCAGAATAAATCAATTTTTTCTTGGTCCGTTCCGCCATCCCACCCAATGAATTATTAGGATTCGTTTTCAATAGAAGCCTATGCAGTCACGGGTTCTGTCGTTCCCATAGCTTCTCCATTAATGGTTAGGTCCGAACTTTGCAATGGAGCTTCCAACAAAATTCGTTCCCAAGTCAATTTCCTCAGTTTTTATTAACTTGAAGGCTCTTTATTATTTTATTCTATTAAAAATTATTTCATTTTTTAATTCTTATATTTATAATTATCTTATCAGTATTGATTATCAGTATTGATGCTTTATCACACTGCCTTTTATGACGTGATTCATAGACCATACATATTGGAATCATATATCATTGATATTTTTGTTCTTTCTTTCTATCATCCTTCCATTTATCCACATCCCTTTATTTTTTTTTTTGCTTTACAACCCATAATCAGATCTATTTTTTGTTGAAAGAATTTCAGTTGCTACAACCATATGATAGATCCACTCATTCATATAGTGACTGTTTCTTGGGATCTCGACAATACGAAGCAATAAGTTGGTTATTAGTTTATTTTATATAATTACAAAGTTTATAGCAGGGGTCAGTTTTTTTTTTTTTTTGAATCCCAACTTGAAACTATAAAGAAAAAACTAACGAGTCACACACTAAGCATAGCAATTATACCAAATGATCAATCGAATTTTTATTTAACCTTATAGAATTAGAATTGTTCATTTTTTTATTTTTAACGAAAAAAGAATGAAAGAGTTTGTCATTTTTTGTTTTATCACTGGACAGAATGGGAAGACAAGGTTGATTATTCCTCGTCTACAAATATCCAAATTTTTATACCTAATACTCCATAAATAGTTCGAATTGTATAGGAACAATGATCAATTTTAGCGCGAATTGTTTGTAGGGGAACTCTACCCTCTCTGATCCATTCAACACGTGCAATTTCTTTTCCGTCGATACGGCCTGCTATTTGCACTTGAATTCCTTTTGTATCCGTTTGTTCAGTTAATTCAATAGCTTTTTTCATTGCTTTTCGAAACGAAACTCTATTTTTTAATTGTAAAGCTATATATTCTGCAAGAATATTAGGTTGTCCATAAGGTTTTTCAACTCTTGTGATAGCAATGTTGAGTCTCCGGTTTACAGAATGAAACTCCTTTTGTACATTCATCTGTAATTCTTCGATTCCTCGTGTTTGCCCCTCTATTAATAAATTTGGGAATCCAATATAGATTATGACTTGG